GATGTGTATTCGAATCATAGGAGCTAGCAATCGTCGATATGCTGATATTGGTGACGTTATTGTTGCTGTGATCAAAGAAGCATTACCAAACATGTCACTAGAAAAATCAGAAGTAGTCAGGGCTGTAATTGTTCGTACCTGTAAAGAACTTAAACGCGACGGCGGTATGATAATACGATATGATGACAATGCCGCAGTTGTGATTGATCAAGAAGGAAATCCAAAAGGGACTCGAATCTTTGGTGCAATCCCTCGGGAATTGAGACAATTAAATTTTACTAAAATAGTTTCATTAGCTCCCGAGGTATTATAAAATAAAACGAGATCGTAAAATCTTTAGAAAGAAATAAATTAAGAGCTAGATTAATTCCTAGATTGTGTCTCACGTATATACCTTTCAACTTCATATTCATAAACCAATAAAAAAAAAGAAAAACATGTTAATTATATCCACTTTTGAGACACCAATCATTTTAGTTCATCATGGGCAGGGACACTATTGCTGAGATAATAACCTCTATACGAAATGCTGATATGGATAAAAAACGAGTTGTTCGTATAGTATCTACTAATATTACCGAAAATGTTGTTAAAATACTTTTCCGCGAAGGTTTTATCGAAAACGTCAGAAAACATCAAGAAAAAAACAAATCTTCTTTGGTTTTAACCCTGCGACATAGAAGGAATAGGAAAAAACCCTATAGAAATTTTTTAAATTTAAAACGGATCAGCCGGCCCGGTTTACGAATATATTCTAACTCTCAACGAATTCCTAGAATTTTAGGTGGGAGGGGGATTGTAATTCTTTCTACTTCTCGAGGTATAATGACAGACCGGGAAGCTCGACTAGAAAGAATCGGCGGAGAGTTGTTGTGTTCTATATGGTAATCCTTTTAATATCCAAATGAGATCCGACTCTCTTTCTATTTGTAAAAAAAATAAGTTGTCTAATATCGTTTCTCGTACATTAGTTGATATTTCAAGGGGGCTTTACCTGGAATGAAAGAACAAAAATGGATTCATGAGGGTTTAATTACTGAATCACTTCCCAATGGCATGTTCCGGGTTCGGTTAGATAATGAAGATCTGATTCTAGGTTATGTTTCAGGAAAGATCCGACGTAGTTTTATACGGATATTGCCAGGCGATAAAGTCAAAATTGAAGTAAGTCGTTATGATTCAACGAGAGGACGTATAATTTATCGACTCCGAAACAAGGATTCGAAAGATTAGATGGTTTTTATTCAATACGATTCAAGATGAAAAATTTCAGGAAACTTATTTTCTACCAAGAAGTAGATTCAGAATTAAGATAAGGAATGATAAATATGAAAATAAGAGTTTCCGTTCGTAAAATTTGTGAAAAGTGTCGCCTAATCCGTAGGCGGGGGCGCATTATAGTAATTTGCTCCAACCCCAGACATAAACAAAGACAAGGATAATCAGACTCGCTAAAGGGTTCAATGTAAAAATAAGAAATCTGTTTTGACATGAAATGGATATATCCATATATTTCGGACTCATATTTATGAGATGCTAAAATATGGCAAAAGCTATACTGAGAATTGGTTCACGTAGGAATGGACGTATTGGTTCACGTAAGAGTGCACGTAGAATACCAAAGGGAGTTATTCATGTTCAAGCAAGTTTCAATAATACCATTGTCACGGTTACAGATGTACGGGGTCGAGTGGTTTCTTGGTCCTCCGCCGGTACTTGTGGATTCAAGGGTACGAGAAGAGGGACACCTTTTGCCGCTCAAACTGCAGCAGCAAATGTTATTCGTACAGTAGTTGATCAAGGTATGCAACGAGCAGAAGTCATGATAAAAGGTCCCGGTCTCGGAAGAGACGCAGCATTACGCGCTATTCGTAGAAGTGGTATACTATTAACTTTCGTACGGGATGTAACCCCTATGCCACATAATGGCTGTAGACCTCCGAAAAAAAGACGTGTGTAGGAAATGAACAATGAAGAAATTTCAAAAGAAACAAGAGAAATAAATGATTCAAATTCAATCAAAGAAAATATACTATGGTTCGAGAGAAAGTAACAGTATCTACTCGGACACTACAGTGGAAATGTGTTGAATCAAGAACAGACAGTAAACGTCTTTATTATGGGCGCTTTATTCTCTCTCCACTTATGAAAGGCCAAGCCGACACAATAGGCATTGCGATGCGAAGAGCTTTGCTTGGAGAAATAGAAGGAACATGTATCACACGTGTAAAATCTGAGAACGTCCCGCATGAATATTCTACTATAATGGGTATTCAAGAATCGGTCCATGAGATTTTAATGAATTTGAAAGAAATTGTATTGAGAAGTAATCTATATGGGACTTGCGAAGCGTCTATTTGTGTCAGAGGTCCTAGATATGTAACTGCTCAAGATATCATCTTACCCCCTTATGTAGAAATCGTCGATAATACACAACATATAGCTAGCTTGACCGAACCAATTCATTTTTGTATTGGATTAGAAATCGAGAGAAGTCGTG